TTAGGTCCCTACTCACCCCGATGGTTATGTCATGATGTCCTTTGAAGCATATATGCGATAGATAGACTTCTGTAACCATGCCTGCTTGCTTGAACAGAACTTATCTCTAAAAAGAAATGGAATGGCTAATTCCACGAAAAAGTATTTTTTTTTTTTTTTTTTTTTCACGAGGTATAACTAGTGATTCCTCTTCATCTGTTACGGAGTCGACCATGGATCAATTCCCCTTGAATTTGGAAGTATTGACTACACCCATAATTCTGAGCTTCATGTTACTCCTCCCAAGACACATGTCAGAGTCAGGGGCATCTCAATCAGATTGAATGGGATGACAGTTTCTCATTCCAAATCTGTAAAATGAAAATTTCGATCAAATCACACATCGCAGTATACTAGGCCTTCTAATTCCTTAAGGGGTTTATCTAAAAGATTCGCGATATAACTAGGAATACGTTTCAAATACCACACATGAGTCACTGGACATGCGAGTTTTATGTATCCCATTTTATATCTTCGTATCCGAGAATCCACAAATTCCACTCCGCATTGTTCACAAAATTTCGAGTCTTCTTTTTCAGCTCCGATTACTCGATAATTTCCACAAGAACAAATTCCACTTTTTATAGGCCCGGAGATTCTTTCACAAAACAATCCATCCTTTTCTGGTTTATTGGTTTTGTAATGAAAAGTATAGGGCTTTGTCACCTCTCCAACTATCTCTCCATTAGGTAGGATTTTGTTGGCCCAAGACCTTATTTGTTGAGGAGACACTGGTCCAATTCGAAGTTGTTGATGTTTATACCGATCGATCATAGAATAGAAAATATGATTCATTCAGATCAAGCTTCCTTCCTATTAATCTGGAAGTTCTTCTCAGATACAAGGAAATGGTTCAGTTCCAGAGCCAAAGATCGTAGTTCTCGAACGAGCAATCGAAAAGATTCTGGAGCATCCTCGGGATTAGGTACTGTTCCTCCAATGATCATAGCACCAAGTACTTCTTGACGAACTCTGATATGATCAGATTTATAAGTAAGCATCTCTTGTAAAATATGAGCAACACCAAATCCCTCTAGAGCCCAAACTTCCATTTCTCCTATTCGTTGTCCTCCTTGCTTGGCCCTTCCTCTAAGGGGTTGTTGTGTAACAAGTGCGTAAGGGCCACTGGAACGCCCATGGATTTTATCATCAACTTGATGAATTAATTTCAGGATATAGGACTTTCCTATTAGAACAGGTTGTTCAAAAGGATCTCCTGTTCTTCCATCAAATATTTTGCTTTTTCCCGGATACTCGGGTTCAAATACCCATGGCTTTTTTGTTTGCTTACTGGCTTCATATAATTCAGGAAACACTAGTTTTCTCGAAGCCTCTTGCTCATATCTCTCATCAAAAGGTGCTACTCTATAATGTCTCTTTAGCAGATCCCCCGCTAACCCGAGCGAGCATTCAAATATCTGTCCCACATTCATTCGTGAGGGTACTCCTAATGGGTTGAAAACCATATCAACAGGTGTTCCATTTTGCAAATAGGGCATATCTTGTCTAGGCAAAATTTTTGAAATGATACCTTTATTCCCATGCCTTCCAGCTACTTTATCACCTACTTTGATTTCACGTTTCTGTGAAATATATACACGAATCATTTCCGGATTATAACTGGAACTCCCCCTTTTCTGGATCCATCTCACATCAATAACTCGACCCCTTCCGCCTATAGGTAGTTTTAGAGAAGTTTCTTTTGCCGTGGATACTTGAATGCCAAGTATGGCTCGTAATAATCTATCCTCTGGGGCATACGACGATTCGTTCGCTGTCTGAGGCGTTAATTTACCCACTAAAATATCACCTGCTTCTATCCAAGATCCAAGCCTTACAACTCCATTTCTGTCTAAATTGCGGAGTAAATTAGCCTCTAAATGTGGTATTTCTTTAGTGATTCTTTCAGGACCTTGGCTTGTCACATGAGTCTGAATTTCATATTTTCGGATGTGAAAAGAAGTATAAATATCTTCATATACTAGACGCTCGCTAATTAGTACTGCATCTTCAGAATTGTAACCTTCCCACGGCATATAAGCTACTAATACGTTTTTTCCTAAAGCGAGTTCTCCCCCAACTGTAGCTGCACTGTCCGCTAAAATTTGTCCTTTTTTTAAAAATTTACCCTGTTGAACCTGAGGTTTTTGACACATACAAGTATTTTTGTTGGAACGTTGATACATAACTAATGGAATGTTTATAGTGTCCCCATTACTTGAAAAAACAATCTTGTGAGTATCAGTATAAATGATCTTTCCCTCGTGTTCAGCTATAGTGGAAAGCCCCGAATCCAGAGCCGTTTGGCGTTCTAGCCCAGTTCCAACAATACACTTCTCGGGCCGAGAAAGGGGAACTGCTTGGCGTTGCATATTAGAACTCATTAAAGCCCGATTTGCATCATTATGCTCGATAAAAGGAATAAGGGAAGCTCCAATAGAAAAATATTGGAAGGGAAAAATGCTTCTAAGATGAATCTGTTCCCATGCAATAGTCAGGAATTCTTGGCGATATCGAGCTGGAACAACCTGTTCCTCCTGAATACCCCGATTCAAGGCCAAAGAATTTCCTGCTGCTACCATATAATATTCATCTCTACTTGGTGATAAATAAACCATCTGTGTCTCTTTTGATGATATTTCAAAAAATGGACTATCTATGGATCCCCAATGACCAATCCTCACATGAATAGCTAAGGATCCAATAAGACCAACATTGATTCCTTCGGACGTGTCAATTGGGCAAATACGCCCATAGTGGCTAGGATGGATATCTCGTATTCGAAAACTAGCAGTTCGCCCCGTCAATCCTCCAGGACCTAAATAACTCAATTTTCGCCCATGAACGATTTGTGTCAATGGATTAGTTCGATCTAAAACTTGAGATAAGGGATGTAAGCCAAAAAAAGATTCATAAGTGGTTGTTAATGAAGTCGAAGTTACCAAATTTTGAGGAGTCGGTATCATTTTATGCCGGATTGCTCCACATATAGTTCCTCGAACCGCATTTTCTAAACGAACAAGGGCTAATCCGAATTGATCCTGTAACAGATCTGCTACAGAACGAATACGCTTATTTTTCAAGTGATTCATATCGTCAAGTGTGCCCATTCCAAATTTCATTCCGATCAAATGATCTGCAGCAGCCAATATATCCCGTGGTAACAAAAATGTATTGTTTTGGGGTATATCAAGATTTAGTCTCCGGTTCATATTTCGTCGACCAATCCTTCCTAATTCACATCTTTGTTGAAAAAATTTCTTTTGTAATTCCTTACATAAGGACTCAGAAAATACCGGATCTCCGCCTATACAAGCGAATTGTTGATAAAACTCCAAAATTGCATTTTCTTTTGACCCAATCTTTTTTTTCTCTTTATCATTCAGGAAAGACAAGAAAATTTCGGGATAACAAACATTATCTAGAATTTCTTTTAGATTTGAACCCATAGCCGATGATAGAACTAGAATAGATATTTTTTGTTTCCTACTCACGCGGGCCCATATCCTTGCTTTTCTATCAATTTCTAATTCTAATCTCCCTCCCCAATCTGATATTATAGTACTGGTATAAACAGAAATTCCGTTATGATCCAATTCGGAACGATAGTAAATACCGGGACTTTGCAATATTTGATTGATTACAATTCTGTATATTCCATTTACTATAGAGGTGCCCAGGGAATTCATTAGAGGAATGTTTCCAATAAAAACAGTTTGTTCTTGTATATCTCTACCGCTTTTCCAAATTAATCCCGCGGGTACATATAATTCAGAAGAATATGTGAGTGATTCATATACAGCATCTCTTTCTTTTATCAAGGGTTCTACCAATTGATATCTTTCCACAAATAATTGAAATTCAATTTCTTGATCTGTATCTTCAATTTTTGGAAACTTATGAAATTCTTCCGCCAAGCCCCGATTAATGAACCCACAAAATCCCTCAAATTGTATCTGATTAAATCCTGGTATTGTTGACATTTCCTCTTTTTTATTCCGGAGCATCTTAAACTTTCCTCTTTAATCGAAAAAATTCCATTATTGCTAGATCGACCCATATGGTTAGGTTAGTTCGATGAAGAGTGAGCCAATAATGGAATGTATATTCTGTTTACTGAATCACATGAAATTTTAACCAACTCCATATCTCTATTTCATACGTATGAACGGAAACGAGACGTAAGAATGAAGATTTTTTTTGACACAAGTTCAAATTTGCGACAGGAATTAATAAAACATTTTTCCTTTACCATTCTATATAATTCTATATTCTATAATAATTCTATATATATATTAGATATAGAATTAAATATATATAAATATATATATTTAGAATAGAATTAAATTTAGAATAGAATTAAATAGAATTCAAAATTCAAATATGCTGATTCTTTATAGGAATATGCGCATAAGAATTAAGAGAGAGATCCTCTGTTCTGTGTAACAATTTCTTTTTTAGGGTTTACATATACACATATATGGTGTTATAATTCAAAATTAAGATTGAAAATAATTTATACTGATTTGTTATTTGCTTTTCTTATGCGATTAAGGAAACACATGCTTTGAGATACAAATTTAGTTCACTAATTCAACATAAATTAGGTAAATCAAATGGTTACTGCCTGAATTTTTCAATCTATGACTGGAAACCCCCTTTTTTTCTTTCAAAAAAAAAAAAATAAAATTACTAAATTTAGTACTAGAATAATGGAGTATAGATAATATTTTTATTCCTATTTTGGATCAGATTTGGCGACATGGCCAAGTGGTAAGGCGGGGGACTGCAAATCCTTTATCCCCAGTTCAAATCTGGGTGTCGCCTGATTGACAAAATTTTTAGAATCTGTAAGTTCTAGAAAAGACAAAAAAAGACTGTAAATTTTTCTCAGCATAGGTATTTTGGATGTGACCCCACCGTACCAATCCAATAGGATGAAGTGAAGGTTGCTTCACTTATTAATTTAATAATGGGTTCGGGCCATTTATTTAATTCATCCATTGAATTAAATAAATTAGGAAATGGAGGTCCTATCCTAATAATCTGTCTTAATAGTATATACATTTTTCTATATATTTTTATATCTTTTGCTTATACAAATAGGTAACAAAAGAAACAATAGATCTTACTATTAGAAAGACTCCTTTGATTATTGATATAAGAAAGAAAGGGTATATGTATCGTATTTGTACTTACGGCTCGCTTCTACCGAAAATCCAATACAATAATAGATAATTTGTTACGATTAGCTTCATTGGATTTGAAGCATCAATCGTTTTAAATCAGAATCCCATTTTGACTCTGTGCCGTTAATTCCACTATGATTATTGATCAATAATCATAGTGGAATCATTCCTTGATAGAGATAGGAGACATAATTTACATGGATATAGTAAGTCTCGCTTGGGCTGCTTTAATGGTAGTCTTTACATTTTCCCTTTCGCTCGTAGTATGGGGGAGGAGTGGACTCTAGAGACACTACCATAATTGTAAATTGATTTATATTATATAAACCTATATTATATCTGTATACAATATTGGATAGTGTGTAGAAAAAACTATAGATATTATATTTATATTTCTACACACTATCTCATCATTTCTTCAATTATTGACAAGAACTAATAATTCTAGTTTCATTAAAATTAATTATTTTGACTGGCTGTTTTTACGTAAATGATAAGTAAAAAAGCGGTAGGAACTAGAATGAACAGTGTAGTAGCAATAAATGCGAGAATATTAACTTCCATAATCTCATTTTTTTTGTTTCGTAATAACTCGGGATCTAATCCCATAGAGATGAAAAATTTGATTCCTGTAAATTCAATAAGTTAATTGTATCCTGATGATGCCAAATGGATCAAAATATTATGAATAACAATAGATCTAATCTATTAAATCAATTAATTGTTGAGAATTTAATAGTATAACATAGGAAGACTTTTTATCCATACTAAATCAAAAATTAAATTTCTAATCCAATTCCAATATAGAATGCTATTGAATTTTTCGTCCTTTTCCATTCTTTCTTTTCTATAACCTACCTTCTTCGTTCTACTTAGTTAATACAGACAATTAATTTAAGTATCCGACGAAGTATCAGATGACCGGTATTCAATGGGTCAGGTCACACCTAAGACCCAAACAATATAAGTGAGATGGAAAAAGGACGGATTAAAAGATCTAATATTCCAACAGATTTACTAAAAAGGGGTACCTTGCTTGGTCTTTTATTTATTATTTATGAAAAAAAAAATTTAAATAATTTTAATGTAAGATTATTATATATTATAATTATTATATATTATATATAATTTATGATTTTAAATTATAAATTAATAGATTTAATTAATATTAATTATTAATATAATATCCTCTTCTCTTTCTTGGATTGGGGGAGAACACATACATAAAAAAATTAGCATGCAATTTGAATGAGATAGATTTTTTTAATTAAAAATAGAGGATACACAAATCGGAGTTGGAAAAGGGCGCAGTTAAAAATAAAAAAGGCGCTCTGTTCCGCCGAGGTAATTATGTTAAGTTCATTGTATATTGTACAACAAAGGAATACAATTTGTGTATGTACTCCTGGTAAAAATATGGGCACTCTACTCCATTTCATTATGCAAGAACAATCAAAAAATAAAGTCAAATGAATAACGAATATGGTATCTCTTAAAATACTGACATAGAGTAATATAACCGATCGTACCAATCAATCTAGATATGTCTCTTCCTTATCAATCGGTACTATTCCGTAGTGAAAGAAATGAAAATTCCCGCATTTCTTTTGTCTGATGATAAATATAAAAATATCAATGTGAAACGAAAAAAAAAAAATAAATAAATAAGGATTCTTAGATCTTGCTCCCTGTCCCACTTTTCTGTAAAAAGTGGGAGATGAATTGATAAATTCATCGGATCCTAGTTCGGGACTGACGGGGCTCGAACCCGCAGCTTCCGCCTTGACAGGGCGGTGCTCTGACCGATTGAACTACAATCCCAGCGAGGTGTATGGCATACAGATTCTTATGGTTTCATATGGCATATATATTCTTATGGTTTCATAAGAACATTCTATTCGTCTCGTCGTGTTGTAACAGAAACAAAAATGATATACTGATATCATATCCACATGGATATGAACTATAGCAATAATTACTAGTAACCGGTGGTTCTTTTTTTTATTGTCAAAAATGACTAAAAAAAAAAAAAATATATATATATATGGATAGATCAAAAATAATGGTTGATCTTTATTTTGACGGATAGGGCATTTCTATATTCTGGAGGACAAATTAAACTGGTTAAATCGTATTCAATGGAACGGCGAATTATTGGGCCGAGCTGGATTTGAACCAGCGTAGACATATTGTCAACGAATTTACAGTCCGCCCCCATTAACCGCTCGGGCATCGACCCAGGAAGAATTAATTCTAGGTTTAGTTATAATAC